GATCAATCTATATTGATTGACTGCCTCCATTGTGTTGTTGCTAGCAAATACCGCCGTTTTTATTTTTGGATCTTCCAAATCATTATCATTCCCGCAGTAGATACGGACCGAGTTTTTTCTGATCCTTCGATAAAAAGATTCATTCTCTTCATAAAAAAGAGGAGGTAGAATCAAAAAAGAAATCTTTTTTGATTCATCTCTGGAGTTGAATACCTTATTCAAGAATTTTTTTTGATCTAACCCGTAGGAATCAATAGAAAAGGCAAATCCCCTATGATACACCAGATCCGGCCCGGTTATTGATAGAGTGAATAGATCTGCCATTTCTTGAAATTTCTCTTCTGATTCAAAATCGTGGTGTAACGTGTATCCCCCCTTGTTCTGGCCATGGAATAGATGAAATAAATAAAAAAATGGATTTTTGTTCAAGAATGAAATCTTATTGGAACTGTCCGGTGCATCCTTCGGAACCATATCAGATCCCGGATCTGATGAAATAGGATGAATTGAGACGGTATTTTGTAAATACGTAATTATCTTGAATATATCAACCATTTCTTTATTTTCCGATCGCCTGGAAAGAACAAAAGAAACATCCTTTTTTTTATTCAAAAATTTCTGATCTCTAGTGGACCTCTCAGTAGGATTCGAACCCAGATGAAGTTCTGACCATCTGTCAGAGAAAAAAGAACGAATTGATCTTGTAGGATTCCCAAGAAATTCTTCGATTTCTTCCGGAAGCAGATGATTATTCATCTGCTTCTCACGTTCCGCGAATAGCCGGGACATTGAGGAAGATCCAAAAAGGCATTTCGGGAATCGATCTGATTCTATCTCTGTTCCTTCCGTTTGAAGAAAGGAAGGATCCCAAAGAATCGATCTTTCTTTTTGAATATTTGACAATGCATTCCGTACCTTGCTAAAAAACCGATCCTTGTTTACCAACCACACATTGTCTAACCAAATCAAATTCTCTCTCGATACGTTCCTCAAAAAATCCGATTCGTGCTGATTCTTTCCCCAACTAACGAAGAGATCTTGGTGGAATTGCCACATATGAAATTGAGCACAATTTTGCAAAGAAATACCCCACTTGTTTCTCGAGAAGAGATGGGAAACATGCTCAATATAATTTGATTGAATAGTTGCCTCAGCTCCTTGTTGTTTGAAGAACCCCCCCCCTTCAATTGGTCTTTTTTCACGAAAAGCGGACATGAGATAACAAATCAAGTCTTTCCCTAAGACTTCGAATAGCTGTCCCGAAGTCAAGTTGAGTATGTTTCGCTTCTTCCTCGGAGAAAGACGATCAAACAATTCCCAATCATGGTCCTTGCGGATCAGATCATCCGTATAGGATAAAAAAAGAAACTCCAGATATTTGCTATCTCTCTCTTTGAATGAGATCTCAATTCCAGCTACGGTTTTATTAGATACCTTACAACTAGAATCCCTCTTTTTTCCGATCCGGTTCCTCCACCACCGCGAACCCCGGTTAGATTCAGGCATGATACACTTTTTATTTATTGGGAGAACCCAAGTACTCTCTTGCGGATCCACGAAACAACTCTCAGAACTATTTTTCCCTTTTGGAAGATACAGGGGCGAAACAATCAACCTATTGATATTGCAAGACCAAAAAGATTCTTCCAATGTCTCATTTCTGGGTCCAATGGAATTCATAGGTATAGGAAGAAGCCCCATCAAATAGAGATTTTTTCTTTCGACAATCTTTCGATTGTTAATACGAGATATAAGGACCGCTACTACAAGCAGTACTATACCTTTGATCGTGAAATATCGATTGCTTCTTGAACCCTGTGAATCACGTGAAAATAAGATACTCCAAATTCGGGGGTCAAAGAGTTTCATAAAACGTTCTTGGTGGAAAAGAATGTGAGTGAAAGATCCCACTGAATTGAATTTGGTCCATGAATCTAAGAAATAGTGAGAATTCTTGATCTCTCTCAATATCTCTCTCAATTCGAAGATCCAGGATTTAAATTGATGTCCTCTCATTGATTCCTCCTAAAGATTTCATTTCAATTGGAATTTGGTTATTCACGATGTACGATGATCCCTGTTAAGCATCCATGGCTGAATGGTTAAAGCGCCCAACTCATAATTGGCAAATTCGTAGGTTCAATTCCTGCTGGATGCACGCCAATGGGAACGTTCAATAAGTCTATTAGAATTGGCTCTGTATCAATGGAATCTCATCATCCATACATACCGAATTGGTAATTGGTATGGTATATTCATACCATAACATATGAACAGTAAGAACTAGAATTCTTATCGATACTGGAACTCATAGGGAAGAAAATGGATTTATGGATGGAATCAAATATGCAGTATTTACAGAAAAAAGTATTCGGTTATTGGGGAACAATCAATATACTTCTAATGTCGAATCAGGATCAACTAGGACAGAAATAAAACATTGGGTCGAACTCTTCTTTGGCGTCAAGGTAATAGCTATAAATAGTCATCGAGTCCCCGG